CTCTTTTTTTTTGAAGATCCACTGTGATAATGAGAAAGATTTCTGCCTATACGCACAAATCGGTCAATAATATCAGAATCGGAGGAATCGGCCCACGTCGGCTTACTGATAGGGTGCCCTAATGTGTTACAAAATTTCGCCTTAGACAATGATCCGATGAGAGAAATTATTGGAATTCTTGTATCCAACGTCTTCATAGCATTATCTATTATAAATGAATTTTCTAGCATTTGACTCCGTACCACTGAAGGATTTAATCGCACACTTGAAAGATAGCCCAGAAAGTCGAGAGAATATTTATATAATTGATTTATACGGACTCTTCCTGATTGAGACCACATGTAAAAATAATATTGCCATAAATCGACAAAGTAATATTTCCACTTATTCATCAGAAGAGACGTATCCTTTGAGGACAGAATTGACTTTCCTTGATACCTAATAAAATGTATGAAAGGGTCTTTGAACAACCACAGGTTGTTCTGAAAATCATTATAAAAGACTTCTACAAGATACTCTATTTTTCCATAGAAATAAATTCTTTCAAGAAAGACTCCAGAAGATGTTGATCGTAAATGAGAAGATTGATTACGGAGAAAAAGGAAAATGGATTCGTATTCATATGCATGAGAATTATATAGGAACAAGAATAATCTTGGATTAAAAATCGAAATAGATTTCTTTGGAGTAATAAACCTCTTCAAATTACAATACTGATAGAGAGAGAACCGTAATAAATGCAAAGAAGAAGCATCTTTTATCCAGTAGCGAAGGGCTTGAACCAAGATTTCGAGATGGATAGGATAAGGTATTAGTACCTCTAACACACAATTTAAATGTGATAATTTGTCCTCTAAAAAAGGAAATATTGAATGAATTGATTGTAAATTATGAGATTTTGCGACTTCTTCCCCTTGTGAGTAAGATACTAATCGTAAGGAAAATGGAATTTCCACAATGACTGCAAATCCCGCCGATATCGTTTGAGAATACAAATTATTGTTGTGCCCAAAAAAAGGATTTTGGTTGGAATCATTAGCAGAAATAATCAAATGATTCTGTTGATCCATTCGAATAATTAAACGTTTCACAATTAGTGAACTGAATTTATTACCATAACCCTGATTTTCCAAAAAAATCATCGATTTATTTAAACCATGATCATGAGCAAGTGCATAAATATACTCCCGAAAAATAAGTGGGTATAGGAAATCATGCCGGCGAGATCTATTTAGTTCTAAATATACTTGAAATTCCTCCATTTGAAATTCGATTTGAACCAAAGATAGGGGATCTATTCGGTTATTAAATGATACATAGTGCGATACAGTCAAAACAAGGTATAAAAGAATAGATACCTCGGAGACAAGTAGGTTTATCAACGGATTCTCTATCCTATCTTTTGCCATCTAATTGATTTATGTTCGTTATAGGATAAGAAGCCGGTTAGAAATCCTTTATTTTTTCAACCCAATCGCTCTTTTGATTTTGGAAAAAAAAAAATATCTTTTCTTTATCAATATACTGCTTCTTCTACACATTCATGTCTAACCCATAAAGGGAATAACTAATAATTAGGACTTATAAAAAAATCGAAAATTGACTCATGAGAAAACCCTTTACCACATTAGGCACTAATTTATTTTTAACGTTTAATTAGATTGGGTAATCATTCAAATTGAGAACAGAAGCTCGTTCCTTTTTGTTTCCCTATAATTGGGGCCGCGGAGCTCTATCCATTTATTCACTCGACCCAACTTTGAATTCAATTCATTTTTTTTTGTTCCGCACCAAAAATTCAAAGACGATTTTTTTTGGACTGATCCGGAAAAAAATGGATTCTTAAAATTCTCCATTGATACGACATGCTCTTTTTTCCATCCACCCCTTTCAGGATCAGTCGTGGTCTTACAAACTCTACCGATGGTATGAACGAATCCCTTTCTTCATACAAATGTGTAAAAGATGCTAGTCGCACTTAAAAGCCGAGTACTCTACCGTTGAGTTAGCAACCCCCAAAAAATGAAAAAAAAAATTAGAAAGAATATGTAGATACAATCGGAATAAAAAAATTGAATTGCACGAGGCAATCAAAACACGAAATTAGCAAAAATTGGAATAAAATAAAAAGACACGAAATTCTCAGATAAAAACATAGCATAGAAATAGAATAAGTGAAAATTTGCGGACCGCCTCCTGTCTTATTCATTCCATTGTTATCCATTTTTTTTTGTTTCAATACAATTACAATAAAAAAAACTTATTATGTCACAACAAATTCTATAGAAAGAACCCATTATTTGAATGAAGTGAAGTGCCAAACTTGTGGGCGGGGATAAATAGATCTATTTATCTATGATCGAATTATATTTGTTCAATACGCTGTTGTCAATATGATTGTAAATTTTGAATAGAAATGTTGAGAGTTGAGAAAAGAATAAAGAATAGAAAAAAGACTATAAAAAATACAATGAAAAAAAAAAGAATTAAGTCAATTTTTTTTTTATTTTATTAATTATTTAAATTATTTAATTATTATTATTCTTTTTTTTTTATTAATTATTATTTATTATTAATATTTTCTATTTTTATATGTTATATGTTATTTCATCTGTTTTTTTTATCTTATTTTATGTTATTTTTAAAAATGCAATTACTTCATTTATTCAATTGATCTTTTTTCTATATATTTTATATCAATAAAATTAGCTCCATAAAATCTGGTTTTGTTGTTATAGAACACGGTATTCTATAGTAGAGTAGCAATATTCTATAGTAGCATAGTAATAAGAAATACGAATAATAAATTTATTAGTATGAATAGAACAAAAGAGGGGGGAGGAAATAATAAAGAAAAATTTATACAAAGCTAGATATGAATCATCCACACCCTCTTTTTTGTATTTCATTAATTGAATTTTGTTTGATTAAGACTAAGTTCTGTAAAAACCCCCGCCTTCTTTAAAATATCATGAACAGTTCCTGTGGGTTGAGCTCCTTTTTCAAGGAAATAGAGAATCGCGGGAACATTTAAATAGGTTTGATTATTTATCGGATCATAAAAACCCACTTTTCGAAGATCTCTTCCCTCTCTTCGGGATCGAACATCAATTGCAACAATTCGATAAACGGCTCATTGGGATAGATGTAGTTAAATAATACCCCCCCTAGAAACGTATAAGAAGTTTTATCCTCGTACGGCTCGAGAAAAAAAAATGATTAATTAAAAGTTATGTCTATGTATGGAATTAGAATGTCAAAAAAATCCATAAACCAGCAAATCAATTAGACATTTAAACCGTTAAACCGTCTTTTTTTTTCGAAAAAAAAAAGAAGAAAAAAGCATTCGTACTCTCATAACTCAAGTCAAATAACTCTCAAAATGCTCAAAAAAAATCCTTAGGCATTCTTTTATTGAGTGGTCTCTAACCCCTTTTTTGTTTTCTCGCTTAGAATCTATTTCGATTCTTCATTTTAATCTAGTTGTTGAGAAAATTGAAAAGGGTATTTCCTTGTTCTAGGATCTTTTATCTTTTCCTTGAATCATTGGGTTTAGACATTACTTCGGCGATATTTAATCATTTCAAAAATGGCAGCAACATGCCCTTTTTTCTCTCTTTTTTTCTTTCTATCAAAGAATCATATGAACGATTAATTCCCGCATGATACACTTTTGATCGAAAGAGTTTTACCAATTCCAACAATTTTCTTTTTGATTTGAAAATAGTTTGAATCGGAGCCTTTCGATTTCTATATCAAAAATAGACTTACGAAGTTGTTCCAACTTATTGATTTCCATTAACTAACCCTAGATCCTTGCCCCTGAAAAATAGATGTTTCTCTTCGAGCTCCATCCTGTACTATTTACATTACAACCCAACAAAAAGCCGGATTATAATAGAACAAAGGATGTCGAGCAAAAAGCACCTTCATTTCTACATAATGGAAAGTGGTGGGTTTTGACATCCACAGCCGATCATGTCCTTCAAGTCGCACGTTGCTTTCTACCACATCGTTTCAAACGAAGTTTTACCATAACATTCCTCTAGTTTGGAACATTTATTCAATTATGGAATCATGAATAGTCATAGGTTGAGTCGATCCATAGTAATCTATCTATACTTATTCCTTCTATATGAAATCAATTTCCTTCTATATGCTATATGAAATAAATATATAATTTAGGAAGAAAAAGCCTCAATAAGAATTCAAACTAACCCATATTGTATGAATGCAATATATATATATTTTATTAGATTTTATTAGAATAGAAAAGTAAAGTATAATATATAATATTAGTAAAAAAAAAGAATATCATTAATAATAATAATATTACGAAAATAATAATATCACGAATATTATTATTATAAATAACACAAATAAACTAATTTTTTTGAATCTACCTTGCATCTTCAAATAACCCGATAGATCAAATAACTCGATAGAATAGATCCACCAATCTCGCAGTTCTTCGAGTATCAATCTTAAGAAATCATTCAAAATCAAAAGCAAGAATCACACTTTCTCCAATATTTGACTCTTAGAAAGAAGGTTATTAAAAACAAAAAAAGAGCAATTTAGATTCGGATATCGTTATTCTGATATATAAAAGGAGTATGCTCTGGGACGGAAGGATTCGAACCTCCGGATAGCGGGACCAAAACCCGTTGCCTTACCACTTGGCCACGCCCCAAATAGATTTCTATTTGAAACTACTAAACACTAATATAGGTATTCCTTGTTCGTCAATTCCAGTTCCAAATAGCTATGGAATAGAGTAGATTCTTGCTACGATTTTTGCACGTATGGATAGAGAATTAAATAGAGAATTAAACCTAATTTATTGATCATTACATAGAATTCAATTAAGATATTGTATGAAAGTATGATTTCTTCTATTCTCTTGTAAGAATTGAAGGCTTTTTGATTGGGTGAGTTCAAAGAAGTATTGTTTAGTCTGCCTTATTTTTTTCCTTTCTTCATTTTTTTCCTTATATCAAAAAACATATTAATAACTCAATCAAAATTATCTCCAAGAACAAAATTTTGTTATGCTTAATATCTTTAATTTGATCTGTATCTGTTTTAATTCTGCCCTTTTTTCGAGTAGTTTTTTATTCGTCAAATTGCCCGAGGCCTATGCTTTTTTGAATCCAATCGTAGATTTTATGCCAGTAATACCTCTTCTCTTTTTTCTCTTAGCCTTTGTTTGGCAAGCTGCTGTAAGTTTTCGATGAGATCCTTAATACTGTCCTAGAAAAATTCATGATTGATTCAAGAAAAAAAAATTCTAACAATTGAAAAAATCAGATGAAAAGACCAGATAAGTCTTACACTATGAACGAACCCTCAATTCAAAGATGGAAATTCTTGGATAGCCATGATAAATCTGGATCATCCCATTTCCCGATTCTGACCCTTTTTCGCCGAAGAACTCTATTTAGATTAGAGTCCGCCACAATACAATATATAATTGTTGGTATGAAAGAATTTTTTTTGTAATGAAAAACTCAACTCTTATTACAAATGAATTTATGAAAATTCTTTTCTATTTCTAGAAATTCTAGAAATCACTTTATTTCTTGGTGTCAAAATCAAAACCAAAATAGGATATGTGGTATAAAAACGGGGAATCTATTCTCTTCTTTTCCAAAAAAAAATGATCTTGGAGATTGTGTAATGCTTACTCTTAAACTCTTTGTTTACACCGTAGTGATATTCTTTGTTTCTCTCTTTATCTTCGGATTTCTATCTAATGATCCGGGACGTAATCCTGGGCGCGAAGAATAAAAAAGGGAGAGTTCCTTGCTTCATTTTTAGAAATGGTATTAGGATTTGATCTATTACACTGCCAAAAACCGAAACGGAAAGAGAGGGATTCGAACCCTCGGTACGAATAACTCGCACAACGGATTAGCAATCCGACGCTTTAGTCCACTCAGCCATCTCTCCTAATTGAGAAAAGATAATTACTATGTTACAGCACGCAAAAAGAAATGCTTGAAAAAAGTCCTTTTTGACTTTGTTATATAAGTTATATAGATTATTATTTATTTATAGAGAGTATTATTAATCTATAAATAGATAGATTCTAAATTTTATTATTATTATATAGATATAGATTGATTATATAGAATATAGATATATCCAACTTTTCTATAGATATATAGAACTTTTATCAGTAATTCCATTTCATTTATATTCTATATCATTTATATTCTTAAATAAAACAAGGGCTCTAAAGAAAGAAATATATCAACTCAAATAAAAAAAAGAAAGAATATCGCTTTGATTTCGCCCAAAAGGGACTTTTTTTATTTCCAATTTCCACGACCGGCCCGGTTAGTACCCGGCCGGGCTCATTTTTTTGATTTTTAACTCAAATAACTGATTTTTTCTATGATTCTGCGATCTGACTCGTTGTAACAAAAAAATCTTGTAAATGTAAAAAAAATCTTGTTATTGGATTGAATCAACAATCAGAAGCAGAAGAAGTCCTATTTCCGTTCCTATGATATAGAATCCAAATATTATTTCTATTCTTTTTTTTTCTTCCTATTTCTTTTTATTTCCATTTCTTTTACTAGAATAACTAGAATAAATAAAAAACTATGGATTTTTGCACAATCCATTTTTATGTTATGACTAAGTCCTTTTGTCGAACCCTATCTATCAAAACTCCTATAACACAAGCCTTCTGACAAAAGTCGGCAAGGCTCTAATTTTCAGGATTTTTTATGCTCCTATCTTGTAATCCTATCTTGATTACGCCCAATTCCCCTGTTCGACAAAGGGTCCCTTTATATACAATAATCGCATTGTAGCGGGTATAGTTTAGTGGTAAAAGTGTGATTCGTTCTATTAATCCCCTTAAGAGTTAAGGGGTCCCTCGGTTTGATTCATATTCCGAGCAAAAACTTTATTTCTTAAAAGGATTTAATCCTTTCCCTCTCAACGAAATATTTGAGGAAGAATATACATTCTCGTGATTTGTATCCAAGGGCCAATTCAATTATATTTCAATTATATTTAAAATTATATATTATATTAGAAATTCAAATTGAAAAATTGGATTATGAAATTACGAAACATAATTTTTTTTTTGAATTGGATCAATACTTCCAATTGAATAAGTACGAGAAAAAGATCCATGGATAAAGTATAGAAAAGTTTATTTCTAATCGTAACTAAATCTTCCATTTTTGGATAGGATAGATTGAAGCAAAATAGCTATTAAACGATAACTTTGGTTTACTAGAGACATTTACATCCTGTTTTAGCTCGGTGGAAACAAAATGCTTTTCCTAAGGATTTTATCAAATAGAAATAGAGAACGAAGTAACTAGAAAAATTGTTCTATTCTAATCCCACTCTTCTAGAAGGATCATCTAGAAAGCGAATTGTTTTGAATGCATTCAGACAGAAAAGCTAACATAGATGTTATGGGCCAAATTATTATTCCATTTCATTTTCGTTCCTGCCTTAATTTATTTTATTTAT